AGGTAACCATACATGAAGGGGAAATTGGGCGGATTTTGCAACTGCGCCGGCAAATAATAGGAAGGCGCATAAGGTAACAAATAAAAAATTAACCTCATTATTATAAACCAAGCTATTAAATATCTCAAACAAATCCCGAAATTCAAAACTACCCGTTATCCAATAAAAACCCAAAATTCCTAATAATAAACCAAAATCCCCGACACGATTAGTTACAAACGCTTTTTGACAAGCATTCGCCGCACTAGGTCGTGTGAACCAAAAACCTATTAATAGATAAGAACACATTCCAACCAATTCCCAAAAAATATAAATTTGTATCAAATTTGAACTAGTAACTAATCCCAACATTGAAGTATTGGAAAAACTCATATAAGCAAAAAATCTCAAATATTCCTGATCATGAGACATATAATTATCACTATAAATAAGAACCATCATTCCAACAGTAGTGATTAATATTGACATAATAGAAGTAAGTGGATCAACCAAGCAGCCAAATTCTAAAGAAAAATCATTATTGATGGTCCAAGACCATACATATTGATAGACGGAATTGTGATTTATTTGCTGAATAGAAAAATGGGCTGAAAAAATCATAACTATACTTAACAATAAAACACTCGGAAAAGCCCACATACGTCGAAGATTTTTTGTTGCCGTTGGAAAAAGTAGAAGTCCTGCTCCAATTAACATCGGAACTGGAAGTGGAATGAAAGGTATAATCCATGAATATTTATATGTATATTCCATAAAAAAAAATAAAATATTTTTCTTAATTAATTGTTTCTGATTCACCGGTTCTTATTTGTTTTCTGTTGAAAGGGGTCAGTTAATAAAAAAAAATTAAGATAAGATATAAAAAATAAAACTTAAATAAAATTTTAATTCTAATTATTACGTAGTACAATAATTTATTTATATCTATAGAGCGAGGATAAATAATTACACCAAAAACAGTATTTGGTATGAATCATAAAGCGCATAACTTGATCAATAAAAACTATTTATTGTAATTCGGTTATTCAGAATCATTAAACAATTTGTTTTGTAACTAATTGATTGTCTTCCATTACAATAAAAGCTATTTGTAGTAAATGCTATGATATCCAACACTTTATTTTATGTAAAATAAAAAAAAAGGGCAAATAAAATGCCTTTATATAAATATAATAAAAAATTATGTATTTTGTATCCTTTAACAGATTAACTACTAGTCCCATTCGAATTTGAGAATTAAAGTTGGGTGTACTCTTTCTTCGAGTTTGACCAATTAAATTAATTAAAATTAATCTAATAGAAAATTATTAAAGTTTTTTTAATTAAGCGAGAGAGGGGTTGGGTTATTAAACTTTTGATGTATTTTATTACATGTATAAATGTAACACGACGAAAATAGAAAGAAAACGAAACGCACAATCTTTTCTTTTTTGTTTGTATTGGATTTTTTTATTTTATCAACTTCAATCAATTCTATTTTTTGGCATAGGGGATTGTTGTTAGTAATATTTTATGCGATTTTTACACATCCCCCTTTTTTATGAAGGGAGTATAATTTAGATAATAAATAGATATAGAACAGTAAAGAATTTTTTTTTGAACAATAGATGTCTTTCACATCCAACCGAAGAACCTATTATAATTTTTTAATGGCAGTTCCAAAAAAACGCACCTCTATTTCAAAAAAACGGATTCGTAAAAATATTTGGAAAAGGAAGGGATATCGGGCAGCATTGAAAGCTTTTTCGTTAGCGAAATCTCTTTCTACCGGGAGTTCTAAAAGTTTTTTTTGTGTAACAAATAAATAATAGTAATCAAACAATACAATAAATAATCTGAATCGGTCGAATTAGAAAAGTAATCTAATTTTGTTTCTAATTTTTTTATAAGATTTATAAGTTATAAGAATTATAATTAACATCATAATAGTAAAATAATATAAATTTATATAAAATTATTTTTATATAAAATAATTTATATATAATAAATAAATAAAAATAATTATAAATAAATAAAAATAATTAGTTTCATAATGTTTTAATTTAGAAGGCGTCTTTTTTCTTTCGTTTCTGATATAGATAAGAATTCTGTTGTCTACTTAATTCGAAAAATTAACGGTACTTTTTTGTTTGAAAAAAGGATAAATGCAAGCACAAGGGTTCACCTTTCGTTTTAGTATGTTTTATCATTTTCAGGATGGGGATTCTCGCTTTCCCCATCGACTTGACTCAATAATAAAAATAAATTTATTATTGAGTTATATTATATATTATAAAGAAGAGTTCGTTGAAACTAAACTAATTGATTAAGTTTAAAATATGTTTTATAATCTTCTAAATCATTATTTTTCTAAATTATTATCACTATATAAACTCTTTAACCCAATTTAATTTTAATTAATAAAATACCTTTTTACATTTTTAGGTAGTTATATGACGAATGTGCCAATTTTGAGTGATCTGTTTTAGATCCTATGGTTCGATTGGAAGATCGATCAAAA